TATATATAAATAGCGATATATATAAAATATAAATAGCGATATATATAAAATGAATATACTTAAAAAATAAAGTAATAAATTAATAAAAAAATTGATACATAAAATAAAAAAAAGAAAAGATAAGAGGAGATACGCCCTCCACCTAGATATTTTATAATTTCTGCTACAAAGAAACTTGTAACACCAATACCATTCGTAATTCCATCAATTACTTGTCTATCAAAAAATTGAGTTAGTTCCGCTAATCCTCTTATACCCCTAGTTAAAGTTTTTTTATAAAAAATATCTATGTAACCGCGATTATATGACCAATTATATATTACATTTATTATTTTGTCCCAGAAAATTCTTCTGGGACCCGTTTTAACAAAAAAATTGATTAAGTTAAAATTCTGAAAATATAAATATGAATAAGCGGGCCCATATAAAAGAGACGCTATAAATATTCCGAAATAAGCTATACTGACTGAAAAAATTGCATTTCTCAAAAATTCATACCAATCAAAAAAATTGTTAGAATTAAAATGTAGCAAGTTTATCGACGGAGTTAACCATATTGATAATATATCCAAATATATTCTTCCTTGACCAAAAGGAATTCCTATTGCTCCAACGAATAAAGTAAATAAGACCAATACAAGAAGTGACAATAACATAGTATTGTCCGATTCATAAGGATACGTGGCAGTTTTTTTATTGGCAAAATTCTTAATAGTAATAAGGGGTTGTATCATATTTCTTACATTACCACCAATTAGATATGTTTTTTTTGAAAAAAAGGGTTCCTTTTGATTAATATTCATTGTTGATAAAATTCTTTTTTTTATCGCTTTTTGTCCTTTTTTTCCCCATATGGATATTGAATAGAACGCATTATTTTTTTTGCCGCTGTAATTTTTCAAATTAACATTTAAATGCCCTTCAAAAGTAAGTAAATACATCCGAAACATATAAAATGCAGTTAACCCTGCTGTGAAACAAGCTATTATTGCGAAAATAGGTGAATACAACCAACTATCATTAAGAATTTCGTCTTTGGACCAAAAACAAGCAAGAGGTGGAAAACCACAAAGAGAAAGCGTACCTAATAAAAATGAAGTTTTTGTAATTGGCACATATTTTGTTAAACCGCCCATAAGAGCCATGTTCTGACTTTTATCCGGAGAATATCCAACAATGGTTTCCATAGAATGAATAATGGATCCGGATCCTAAAAATAATAATGCTTTCGAATAGGCATGAGTGATCAAATGAAATAAAGCAGCCCGATAAGATCCCATACCTAAAGCTAACATAATATAACCCAATTGAGACATTGTAGAATAGGCTAAACTTCTTTTAATATCTCTTTGAGCAAGAGCCAAAGTAGCTCCTAATAGTATTGTTATTATACCTACCAAAGAAATTATATACATTATGGAAGGTATGGCTGTAAAAAGAGGAAGAAGTCGCGCTACAAGAAAAATTCCCGCTGCTACCATAGTAGCAGCGTGTATAAGAGCCGAAATAGGAGTGGGCCCTTCCATAGCATCAGGTAACCATACATGAAGGGGAAATTGCGCAGATTTAGCAACCGCACCAACAAATAATAGCGAAGCACACAACGTAAGAAATAAAGAATTGGCCTCATTATTATCAATCAAATTTGTGGCTATTTCGAACAAATCCCGAAATTCAAAACTCCCCGTTATCAAATAAAGACCTAAGATTCCTAAAAATAAACCAAAATCCCCTACACGATTAGTTACAAAGGCTTTTTGACAAGCACTTGCCGCAAGGGGTCGTGTAAACCAAAAACCTATTAATAGATACGAACACATTCCAACCAATTCCCAAAAAATATAAATTTGTATCAAATTTGAACTAGTAACTAATCCCAGCATGGAAGCATTAGAAAAACTCATATAAGCAAAAAATCTCAAATAGCCTTGATCGTGAGCCATATAATTGTCACTATAAATAAGAACCATTATTCCAACAGTAGTAATTAATATTAACATAATAGAAGTAAGCGGATCTATCAAGTGTCCGAAATCTAAGGAAAAATCATTATTGATCGTCCAAGACCATACATATTGGTAGATAGGACTACCATTTATTTGCTGAATAGACAGATCGGCTGAAAAAAGCATAACGATACTTAGTAATAAAACACTAGGAAAAGCCCATATACGCCTAATACTTTTTGTTGCCGTCGGAACAAGGAGAAGGCCCACCCCTATTCCTATAGGAACTGGAAGGGGAACGAAAGGTATGATCCACGCATATTGATATATATGTTCCATAAAAAATCAAACTTTTTTATTATCAAACTTTTTTATTAATTGTTTACTTGTTTCCGATTCACCAGCTCTTATATATTTCGAAAGGAAAATCATGTATCATGTAAATAAAATCAAGATATGAAAGGACTCAAATGAAGAAGTTATAATTGTTCAAATGATAAGATTAAGTAAATTAAAAAAAGTTATTACTTAATCATTAACTAAGATATTTATGAAGATACAGAATATGATATTTTCAAACATTTCATTATTACAATTACAATAATTTAGAAACATAGAACAACTAAAAATTTATACCAAAAAAATTTTAATACTTGATTCCAATATTATCCTATGATCTACCAATAACTTAACTCGATAAACATAAAACAATATACCGCGTTATTTTTGTTAATTTATTCGGAATCATTAATGGGTTGTGAACCAGTTCATTGTGGAACTGGTCGAGTTCCTTATATTCCTTCCAATAAAACAACTTATGTTTATGGTAAACTCTATGATATCCGTCGATTTGTTACCCGTCACTTCAGTTCACACAAAACTGGAATAATAAATAAAAAATAGACTTTTTTATATTCAAATAATATTTAATATTAAAAAATTAACCACTAACAGATACTAGTCTAATTCTATTTAGATAATTTTAATTAGATATACTTTCTTGATCAATTAAATTAATAGATAGAAAGGGTTTTACAGTCTAGTTTTCTTAAATTAGGTAAGGTAAGGGTTCTGAAACTTTTTGATTTTGTTTTTGAAATTAGATGAAATGTAACATGACGAAAAAATATGGAAGTACCAAATGAAAACCCCTTTTTTCTTATTTTATTACCAACGTCAAGCAATTAGATTTGTATAGACTTGGTTGGATCCCATGGCTATATATATCCGAATGAGGATATCCAATATATAGCTATAGTACTAACCAGTATACATAATTCTTTACTTCAGAACTTCCAATATTATTTCTTCGAATCTTATATGTAATAGTAATAAGAAAATTATATATATTTATAACAGTGGTATGTAGATAATAATTTTTCTGTCTACTAGACTCGAAAAGGACTACAAAAAATCAGGCACAAAATACAAACAAAACTTCATCTTTTCTTTCTATTTATTGGGTTTTGTATCCCGATATTCTATGTTTGAAATATGTTTGAAAAGATACATCAAGATATCTCTATCTATAAAGCAAAATATTCATTCCATATAAATAAATATCTTGAGAACTCTATTATTTTTTCTAAAATTTTTTGAAGTGAAATTGCAATAAATACGGAATAAATAGAAATTTGAACTCTTTTGTTATACAAATAGCCCACTCATTGTTTTGACTAATACTAAAATGGGTTTGTTAAATACTAACATGAATTATAGACACAATAAAAATCCTAGTAATTAAAACTGGATTAAATTAATTAATCCAGTTTTGTTTTACAGGTTATCCAAACAAATATTTTCAACAATAATACCTTTTCTTCAGTAATTTCTTCAGTAATGAAATTTTCATTCATAAAAAATCCTATTTTTTTTATTTCGTATTACTTTAATAAAATCAGATAAATGGGAAATAAGTCATCAAACAAATAAAAATGGAATGGGGCATAAAAAAATGAAGTTATGGGCATGGATATTAAGAACAGAACTATCTAGTTACAACTCTTCAATTCCATAAGAGCTTAAACCGTACGCAAAGCCGTTAAAACTAACACTACCCCAACTACAATTAAGGTAATAATTATTGAACGTTCAAATAGGAAAGGATACTTTTTATTAAAATATTTCCTCAAGATATTGCATTGAATTGCCTCCTTCAATCTCGACGATTGAAGATAGATGGGCTATTATGATTTCGAGCAAGCCGCTATGGTGAAATCGGTAGACACGCTGCTCTTAGGAAGCAGTGCTAGAGCATCTCGGTTCGAGTCCGAGTGGCGGCATCTTATCAAAAATACTAGTAAAAAAAGACTAGAATAACTCCTATACTATGTAGAATCAAATGCGGAATTTGCATTCCATTGTTGGAGGACATCTTTATATTTTTTTTTAGGATTTTTTATGTATGATACTTTTTATTTTAGAACATATATTAACTCACATTTCTTTGTCGATTGTTTTAATTGTAATTTTTATTTTTTTTATGAATTCATTAGTCCACGAAATCCTAGGACTACATGATTCGTCGGAAAAAGGAATGGCAGCCACCTTTTTATGTATAACAGGATTATTAGTTATTCGGTGGATTTATTCAGGACATTTACCGTTAAGCGATTTATATGAATCATTAATGTTCCTTTCATGGAGTTTCTCCATTATTCATATGGTTCCCTATTTTAGAAACCATAAAAATAATTTACATGCAATAACTGCCCCAAGTGCTATTTTTACCCAAGGATTTGCTACTTCGGGTCTTTTAACTGAAATACATCAATCCACAATTTTAGTACCCGCTCTACAATCACAGTGGTTAATGATGCACGTAAGTATGATGGTATTGAGCTATGCAGCTCTTCTGTGTGGATCATTATTATCAGTAGCTCTTCTCGTCATTGCATTTCGAAAAAATATCGATATTTTTGGTAAATATAAAAGCAATCATTTACCAATTGGATCATTTTCTTTTGGCGAAATCCAATACATGAATGAAATAAGCAATGTTTTACAAAATAATTGTTTTATTTCATTTCGAAATTATCGAAGGTATCGATTAAT